TATTTTTTATTAGCTTTACTTTATTAGTTCTATTCTATACTGTATCCATATCATTTATCCCTATGAGATACCGTACAAAATATAATGCAGAAGGAAGAGATATAATGAAATTCGTGATTAGATCTTCTCATAGGAACGATCTATTTTATTTGATTGATGGATCCAACAACCAAACCTATTTTAAAAAAATTCATTAAAAAAGAGAGTGGTTTTATTCGAAGCGCTTCGTGATTTTCAACCAATTATGTGCTTCAATATAATTACCTGGAGTAAGCGCTATAGCTTGTTTCCAATACTCAGCAGCTTGATCGGACCAAGCTTCCGCAATTTCAGAATCACCCTGTAGAATGGCCTGTTCTCCCCGGTCGGAATAGGTGGTTCCTTCCCTTAGAACCGTACTTGAGAGTTTCCTATCTCATACGGCTCAAAAATCGATTCTTTTTGTGTCCTATCTTAATCTACCCTATGCTAACTGAATTAGATTTCTCATAAACCTATCCCATTTTTTCTTGGGTTAACCAGAAGAAGTTAATTACATAAGTTTCAAACCCTAATTTTGATCAATAATCAGAATCAGTTTGATCTTTTCTCCCACCTTCAGAAGAATGAAGCATAGGTATCCCCACAATATCGTTAGAATTTTCTGAAAGGTAACTATCTCGGTTTCATATATGGAATTCATATAGAATCTTTGAAAAAGACTTTTTTCCATAAGAAAAAAGAACTTACTATCTTTGGGATCTGATGCTACACCGCTGCTCAATACCTTAGTGGATCGACTCTATTACATAAGTTGATTCCTAACTTTTGTCTCATATCATGACATAAGTAAGCAGTTCTTAACTGTATCGACTCAATAGCTCGCTAATTGATCTTTACGGTGCTTTCTCTATCAATTTGATCCTTTATCCATAGAATATAGTATATAGGCTGCACTCATTTTTTTTTTTCTTCCTATTTTGGTTCTCGTGAAGTCTCTTTCCTTGCTACAGCTGATAAAAATCGTTGCTTTGGACGATGCATTATGTAGAAAGCCTATTTTTTCTAGTATTTACTAGCCAATTTGATCTTTGCTTTTTTCCTTATTTCTATAGTGGAGATAGTCGCACGTAATGACAGATCACGGCCATATTATTAAAAGCTTGTGGTAAGAATGGGTTTCGTTCTAGTGCCCGGAAATAATATTCCAAAGCCTTTGTATGCTCTCCATTGCTTGTGTGTATAAGGCCTATGTTATAGAGTATATAACTTCGATCATAGGGATCAATTTCTGGTCGCGTAGCTTCATAATAATTCTGTAAAGCTTCCGCATAATTTCCTTCGGATTGAGCCAACATCCGTTACGGTCGTTCATTCTATTCAAAAAATCTCCGTTCCAGAACCGTACATGAGATTTTCATCTCATACGGCTCCTCCCTTCTGCGCATAGTACTAAGGGGAATAATCCATAGAATAAAAATTGAACTATTCTCATCTCATTATGAACTGAAAGGAACTAGTATTTTTACAAGAAATCTCTAGCCAGCCTTCCCGCAAGAGGTTTTTTCTTAACACCAATCATATTAGTGTTAGATATAAATGGTAACTCCAACAATTTCTTTGTTCTCAACGCCTTCTACTTCCAGGAATTAGTCACTTCAACGATCTTTGATGGTTATACGGGTATCCAAAGTACAAACGAGATGGATGTTTGTTGTCCCAACCATTCTTGTTAGTCCCGATACCGATAAGGAAAGGGGGAATTTATAACAAAGTTTTTGTGTTGTTGATTCCTAGGTGTAGTGCTTTTTCCCTTATGCCGTCTATTGGTACTAATGTAGTGTAGGATTGACCCGCAATACAGAACCCATAGGTGTAACCTTTCGCTCAATACTCAAATCAACAATTGAAACATCTGAGGCTGCATCAATCGAGGATACACGATAGAAGGAATTGTTCTATCTCCAAACTTCACCTTCACCGAGCGTAGGTTTATTTCAAGAATTTCGTTCTTTCTATACCGAACCGCGTCTCTTTCTCGTAAGACTGAGGTGAGGGCTAAAAAAAACAAGAAAAAAGAATCAAATCGCACCATCTCTGTAATAGGTAAATGCCTTTTTTTCTCCTGAAGTTGTCGGAATTATTCGTAATAAGATATTGGCTACAATTGAAGAGGTCTTATCAATAAAATTTCCATTTATATGAGATCTAGGCATAATTAGCAATCCATTCTAGAATTCTTTTCATTACCCCTCGGGGAAAATGATCCCACAAACAAAGCAAAGGAATTATACAGTACGAAATAACATAAAAACAGACTAATTTTATTCTAATAAATAGATATTAAATAGATATGGGCTTTCCACTTAAATTGTCCCCTTTTGTTTGGGAAAGATATGAGATATTGGAATCAGATTGATTTCATTCCCATTTTTGTAGTATACCAATGAGCGAAACTATTACTATTTCATCTAAGTTAAATAACCAAGGATTTTTTTTACTACAGATTCTAATAACTCGAGAAGTTTTGATTTGGTTATGATCCAAAGAGAAAAAAGAATGGAATAATCATTCCATGAAAAAATAGAGTAGAGTAACCATACCTTCTGTTTGCATAACGTGTATACACCACGCCATACAATCGAAATATAAAAATCCATGGGACGACTCATAAATTTGGAATAGATCCGCGGGGTAGCTGATGAATGAGAGAAGTTTTTGTTGAGAAATATTAAATGGGAAAGGAATTCTTCCTATGGAACTAGTGATCGGCCGTACCTGTACTGCAGTAATATGAATAACTCGCTATTCACTCAGTTTCTGGTCAATAATAAGATTATGTAGGAGAGATGGCCGAGTGGTTCAAGGCGTAGCATTGGAACTGCTATGTAGGCTTTTGTTTACCGAGGGTTCGAATCCCTCTCTTTCCGTTTCTGTTAATTCACCAATGTTATCGACCACAATGTATCAAATCAAATAACAATTGAAACCATTATTACAGCAATAAGACCCTTATTTGATAGAAATTCTCTATTCCTAATTATTGTGGTTATAAAATAGGAAAGAGCAAAAAAGAAAAAAAATCCTACTGTTGATCCATTTGTGATAGGTGAAAAAATGCGGATGGATTAAGGCCCTTAGATCTATTTAGTTCGGCGAAAAGGGGACAAAATTCTATGAACCTTTCTTTCTTAATTTTGTTAGGTTCAAGTCTGACGAGAATAATATTCTACGACTAACAACTCATTTATTTGCAAACCGATCCATTTACTATCTATTATTTGATTTACTAATCCTTTATATTGGAATGAGTCAATAGTCAAATGTTTTGGCAATTCCTCATGGGCGGATGAAGCAATATAATTTTGAATCAGACCTTTTGATCTTTGGTTATCCTTCGCAGTAATAATATCTCGGGGTTTGCAACGATAACTTGGTATATCCACTATACGACCATTAACTAAAATATGTCTATGGTTAACCAATTGCCTGGCTCCGGGGATGGTCGAAGCCATACCCAATCGAAAGAGGATGTTATCCAAACGCATTTCAAGTAGTTGTAGTAAAACCTGACCCGTTGACCCTTTGGCTTTTCCAGCGATATGTACATATCTAAGTAATTGCCGCTCTGTCAGACCATAATGAAAACGCAATTTCTGTTTTTCTTCTAAACGAATACGATATTGCGATTTTTTCCCAGAACGCAATTGGTTTTTAAGATCACTTCCGGATCTAGGTCTTTTACTAGTTAGTCCTGGTAAAGCTCCCAGACGGCGTATTTTTTTAAAACGAGGTCCTCGGTAACGAGACATAAAGACTCCTTTTTTTATTTTATTGAAATTTCATTTTACACAATAAATCTAAATTTAAACTGAACTAAAGGATAAACAAAGCAAAATCGACTGATGAAGTACTACAAAAAAAAATGAATTGTATCAACATCTAGATTTTTTGTATATATATAGGAAGTTGAGGCTCCGTTTGATGATTTGTTCTGTAGAGATCTAATTGCTCTAATCCATTTTTATTAATAATTGCAAGTTACCACGACATAATAGATCGCTGATCCAGCATTTTATTTGAAGAAAAGGAGAGATTATAAATCTCGGAAAAATAGATAGAGAAAAAGCCGGCTATCGGAGTCGAACCGATGACCATCGCATTACAAATGCGATGCTCTAACCTCTGAGCTAAGCGGGCTCGCATAAGATAAAAATTGCGTAACAAATAGAAATATTGTATAGGAATTCCGGAAAATGTCGGATCTTAACTATTAATTTCATATGAACTAAACTAATTAATAGAGTTCTATAGCTATAAGTTCGAAGTTCTAAGCTAAGTTCCTTTTATAAATAATTAAAATAAAAAAATAATAAATATAAAATATAATAAAGTAATATTAAAAAATTATTAAAAAATATTTCATCAATCATAATCATAATATATGATCATATCAAATTCAATTGGAAATTATAATTAGAATAAATAGAATTTTTCTTAAAGCTTAACTAAAGCAGTTATAGATAGTAAATTATGTTAATTTCATTATAGCGGATCGGCCCTAAGAAAAGAATAAGATAAGGATAAAGATACAATCAAAATTAGATTGAGACATTATTCTGGTTTCATTTTGAAAAGGAGGAGATAGGACAAAAAAAAAAAGAATGAATATCGAACGTTACAGTATTACAAATCACACTGTAAAAATTAAAGGGAGAGATAAAATAGATATGGGATATATCTATTCATCTTGAATTGAAAATACATTAATGATAGAATTATTTCTGATTGAAATAAACAAGGTTTACCCAATAGAAATGAACTGATATAGGATGGTCAAAAAAAGAAAATAGCAGCCTTTTCGATATAGAAATCATTAGATAATGAATTCAACGGTTTCAAAAAAAGAAATAAATGAAAGAGATGGATGAAATTATAAATGTATCTTGGTCTCAAAGAAAAGGGAAAGGGGGATATGGCGAAATTGGTAGACGCTACGGACTTGATTGGATTGAGCCTTGGTATGGAAACCTGCTAAGTGGTAACTTCCAAATTCAGAGAAACCCTGGAATTAAAAATGGGCAATCCTGAGCCAAATCTTTCTTTTGGGAAAACAAGGGTATAAAACTAGAATAAAAAAGGATAGGTGCAGAGACTCAATGGAAGCCGTTCTAACGAATAGAGTTGACTACGTTGCGTCGGTAGCTGGAATCCCTCTATCGAAATTAGAGAAAGGCCATATATACCTAATACGTACGTATACATACTGATATATCAAACGATTAATCACGACACGAATCCATATCATATAAATCCATATCATATAATATATTTATATTATTAATGTTTATTATAACATTATGAATGATTATGAAATCATGAAATATGACATGAAATTCGGAAAAAATTCAGAGTTATTGTGAATCCATTCCAATCGAACAAAAATCGACTATTCAGTAATAAAATCATTCATTCCAGAGTTTGATAGATCTTTTGAAAAATTGATTAATCGGACGAGAATAAAGAGAGAGTCCCATTCTACATGTCAATACCGACAACAATGAAATTTATAGTAAGAGGAAAATCCGTCGACTTTATAAATCGTGAGGGTTCAAGTCCCTCTATCCCCAATAAAAAGCCCATTTTACTTTCTAACTATTTTTCCTCTTTTGTTTTTTCATTGATGAAAAAACAAAATTCACTATCTTTCTCATTCATTCTACTCTTTCACAAATGGATCCGAACAGAAATCTTTGGATCTTATCCCATACAAATGAAGATATATAGGCAAAAAATCTCTATTATTAAATAATTCACAATCCATATCATTATCCTTATATTTACTAGGTCAAATTTTTTATTTTTTGTTTTAGTCCCTTTAATTGGCATAGATACAAGTACTCTACTAGGATGATGCACAAAAAATGGTCGGGATAGCTCAGTTGGTAGAGCAGAGGACTGAAAATCCTCGTGTCACCAGTTCAAATCTGGTTCCTGACACAGAAAAAATCTATTGGATAGATATTCAAATTAATAGAGAAGGATCGGGATACATATTCGTTAATAGTCTAGAGTATGATACATATTTATTCATCTAGGTATATAGATATATACATCCATTTTTATAGGTGGGTAAAGGTAAAAAAGAGATATATGTATGGTAAAGAACAAAGTGAGATTACGTTCCCTTTTCTTTTTTCTTTCTTGTTTGTGCATACTGTGCTTTCTCTCACTCAAAAAAATGCGAAGTCCTCATATATATCCTCTTCATATATATCCAAAAAAAGTTTTTTAAAAACTTCAAAGTCTAGAGAGAGGAGTTGAGGGATAAGAATAGACAAAATGCATTTCAAACAGAGTACAAATCAAATCCCTTTTCATTTATTATTTCGTATTTTCTTTTTTATTTATTTATTCTATTTCGTCATATTCTATTTCTTCATTTTTGCTTACGTTACATTACTTTCCGGGGTCCGGTCCATCTAAGTTGATGTGCGCGGTACAAAGTTCATGGTGCAGAACTCTTTTGATTCATCCTATTTTTTCTACTCATACGAAAGAAATTAATATGATATTTTCCAAATTGAAATTGGGGAATCTCAATGAAGTCCTTTTTTGCTTAAGCTGTCCATAATACAAATTTGAGTCCAGTAGTTATTCTGTTTCATCTAGAACAGAACGTCAAAATCTTCCTTGACTTGCTGGAGTCGTGTCGTATAAGTAAACATGAGTTTCTTATCATTCAATGAGCATCTTGTATTTCATAGAAATTTGGGGTAATATAGTCCTTACGTAAGGGCCAGCCTATCCAACTTTCAGGCATTAAGATACGTTTAAGACGTGGATGATTATTATAAGAGATTCCCAACATATCATAAGATTCGCGTTCTTGAAAATCAGCACTTCTCCAAATCCAGAAAACAGACGGGATTCTAGGATTATTTCTTGGAGCAAATACTTTTATACATACCTCTTCTGGTTTATCTATACCATACTGTATTCTTGTAAGATGATACACACTAGCTAAAAATCCGCCTGGTGCTACATCATAGGCACACTGAGAGCGTAAATAATTGTAACCATATACATATGAAATGACAGCAATGGAGTCCCAATCCTCGGTTTTTATTTGTAAAGTCTCTATTCCTCGGTAATCGAAGCCCAAAGATCTATGAACTAGCTCATGCTTGACTAGCCAATCAGATAAGCGATTCTGATGCATTGCCTTGATCTCTCCCACATTTGTATAAGTATTTCACATTTACAATGAAATTTTTAAAGATTGACCTGCTCTTTTTTATTCTGCACAAAAGAACCCTGCCTGATTCACTAATTCGTAGGAAGATACTGAACTTTTGGATTTGAAAAATGTTTCAGAAGATATCTCTGAAGTAGATGGTGATTGATAGAGCAATCCTTGATCGTAATTTCCAGTATGAGTACTGCGTCGAACAGAAAATTTGTGATTGGTAGTAAAATATCGATTTTTCTGTTGAGATACAGCTCTATCTTCAAATATTT